ATTGAATAGTAGGAACGACTTTTTTGACCACTATAATTTTGAAAATGAACATTGAAATGTCCCTCAAAAGTAAGTAAATAGATCCGAAACATATAAAATGCGGTTAATCCTGCTGTAGAACAAGCTATTATTGCGAAAATAGGTGAATACAACCAACTAGCATTAAGAATTTCATCTTTGGACCAAAAACAAGCAAGGGGGGGAATACCACAAAGAGAAAGTGTACCTACTAAAAAAGCATTTTTTGTAATTGGTACATGCTTTTTTAAACCTCCCATAAGAACCATATTCTGACTTTTATCTGGAGAATATCCAACAATAGCTTCCATTGAATGAATAATAGATCCGGATCCTAAAAACAACAATGCTTTCGAATAAGCATGAGTAATCAAATGAAATAAAGCGGCTCGATAAGACCCCATACCTAGAGCTAACATCATATAACCCAATTGAGACATTGTAGAATAAGCTAAACCTCTTTTAATATCTTTTTGAGCAAGAGCTAAAGTAGCTCCTAATAATACTGTTATTATACCTATTAAAGATATGAAATTCATTATGTAAGGTATGATTATAAAAAGAGGAAGAAGTCGAGCTACAAGAAAAATGCCCGCTGCTACCATAGTAGCGGCATGTATAAGAGCCGAAATAGGAGTAGGGCCTTCCATGGCATCAGGTAACCATACATGAAAGGGGAATTGGGCCGATTTAGCAACTGCACCGGCAAATAAAAGAAAGGCACACAAAGTAAGAAATAAAAAAGGAACCTCATTATTAGAAATCAAGTTATTGAATATTTGGAACAAATCCCGAAATTCAAAACTACCGGTTATCCAATAAAGACCTAAAATTCCTAATAATAAACCAAAATCGCCTACACGATTCGTTACAAACGCTTTTTGGCAAGCAGTCGCCGCACTAGGTCGTGTGAACCAAAAACCTATTAATAGATAAGAAAACATTCCAACTAATTCCCAAAAAATATAAATTTGGATCAAATTCGAACTAGTAACTAATCCCAACATGGAAGTATTGAAAAAACTCATAGAAGCAAAAAATCGCAAATATCCTTGATCATGAGACATATAATTGTCACTATAAAAAAGAACCAAAATTCCAACAGTAGTAATTAATATTAACATAATAAAAGTAAGTGGATCGATTAAGTGACCGAACTCTAAAGAAAAATCATTATTAATGGTCCAAGACCATACATATTGATAGATAAAACTTCTATTTATTTGCTGAATAGATAGATAGACCGAAAGTATCATAACTATACTTAACAATAAAATACTAGGAAAAGCCCACATACGGCGAAGATTTTTTGTTGCCGTTGGAAAAAGGAGAAGTCCCACTCCTATTAACATAGGAACTGGAAGTGGAATGAAGGGGATAATCCATGAATATTGATATGTATATTCCATAAAAAAACCTTTTTATTTTTAATTAATTCTTTCTAATTCACCGGCTCTTATATCTTTTTATAGGTTCAATAAAAAATCAAGATATGGAAAACTTAAATAGACTTTTCTATTCCTAATTATTCTGAATCTTTCTTCTTTACCCAATACTTCAAATATTCAAATCAAGAAGTTCGAATTGGTCAAATGATATGAATATGATCAAGTTACTATTTATATTTAAAATGAAATAACACACTAATTCATTTTATTAATATTGAATATTAAGTAAGATTTTTAGGAAAATGCAGAAATAAATTCAATTATTATTACGTATTACGATAATTTATATCCATAGAGCAAATAATTATACCAAAATGGAGTAGTTAATACATTACTTTATTTTGATATAAATAATAGGATGATCCATATCAAAACTGGCCCCCCACAAAAAGAACTAGTTCTTTTTTTTTTTAGTTCGTTTATTCATAATCATTAACTAATTCATGGTAGAACTGATTATTTTCCATTCGAATAAAAGACATTTCTTTTTCTTTGTAGAAAACGCTAGAATATCCCACACTTTTGTTTCAATACCAGGGAGAAGAAATAGACTTCAAAGAAAAGACGAAATTACTAAGATGACTTTTAGAAAATCATGTATCCTTTGATTAACTACTAGTTTAATTCGAATTTGAAAATAAAAAAAATGTGTACTCGCTCTTTTCTTTTTCTTTTGAGCTTGACCAACTAATAAAAGACTACAGTAATTTAAAGAATTTGGAATTTGTTAGGTAAGGTTGAACTTTTTGGTGTATTTTGTTACATGTATAAATAGAGCATGACGAAAATAGACAGAGATATAAAAAAAAAGAAAAAATGGAATTGTTTGACCGATAGATGTCTTTCACATTCAACTAGAGAAATGAATAACTTTTTCAAATTTTTCATGGCAGTTCCAAAAAAACGTACTTCTATCTCAAAAAAACGTATTCGTAAAAACATTTGGAAAAGGAAGGTATATTGGGCAGCGTTGAAAGCTTTTTCCTTAGCGAAGTCTCTTTCTACCGGGAATTCAAAAAGCTTTTTTGTGCGAC